ATGGTTTCCATTACTTTGAGAAATGGATTCTATATCAAACTATAGCTATTGCATTAAAGAAGAAAAGAAACTAATAGAAGTCGAAGACGCGGAATGGTAGTGAATAGAGAAAAAGATTCTTCTGATTTTCTTGTTCCTGAAAATATTCTATCTATCTCCTAGACGCTGTAGAGAATTGAGAATTTTCATGTCTTTCAATTCTCGTACTCGTAATTGGAAAGTTACGGAAGGAGATCCATCATTTTGCAATGAAAACAACATAAAAAACTCTGGACAATTTCGAAATCAGACCAAGCGTCTTAATACATATGCAAAAAAATTCATTATTGGCCCACCATTGATTACAAGATTTAGCTTTTATGAATCGCTATTGCTTTGATACGAATAATGGCAGTCGTTTCAGTATGTTAAGGATACAGATGTATCCACAATTCATTTAGAGTTACTTAATAGCCTATTTCTTATACTATATCTCTCCCCCGTGAAATTCTCGAGCCGAAAGATGGATGCATATGCTGTGTTTCATTTTGCTAAATGATATCAATTAAATGGTGTATCAATTCTATAAATTGGATATAGCAATAAATAAATCAGCAAAATTCTTTTATTTTAGATAGAAGAAATCTTCTATCTAAAATAAAAGAATGTACCCTTCTATCCAAATCCAATTTGGATCGATAAAATAAATCCAAATTATAGATTCCAGCAGTAGATGAATAATTGCAAATTTTTGTGTGTACGAGATTCGAATAACTTCAAAATAACTGACATAATTTTTTATTTTTCCTGATCAGAAAAATACATGAAAAAGAAAGGAGGTAGAAAAATTTTTTGATTTATGGTTAAAGAAGAAAAACAAGAAAACAGGGGTTCTGTTGAATTTCAAGTATTCAGTTTCACCAATAAGATACGGAGACTTGCTTCACATTTGGAATTACACAAAAAAGATTTTTCATCGGAAAGAGGTCTACGAAGACTTTTGGGAAAACGTCAACGTTTGCTGGCTTATTTGGCAAAGAAAAATAGAGTACGTTATAAGAAATTAATAAGTCAGTTGGATATTCGGGAGAAGTAATTTAATCGTTCGAATTTTTTTCTTATTTTATTAGTAGTCTTATAGTAGTCTTAGATTTTGCATTTTGATGAGCCTCGTTTTGAGGAATTCATGGAATAATGAATTAAGGAAGAAAAAAGAATATGAGTCTACCGTTTACAAGAAAAGATCTAATGATAGTCAATATGGGCCCTCACCACCCATCAATGCATGGTGTTCTTCGACTGATCGTTACTCTTGATGGTGAAGATGTTGTTGATTGTGAACCCATATTAGGCTATTTACACAGAGGAATGGAAAAAATCGCAGAAAACAGAACTATTATACAATACTTGCCTTATGTAACACGGTGGGATTATTTAGCTACTATGTTTACAGAAGCAATAACGGTAAATGCACCAGAATTCTTAGAGAATATTCAAATACCTCAAAGAGCCAGCTATATTCGGGTAATTATGTTAGAATTGAGCCGTATAGCTTCTCACTTGTTATGGCTTGGGCCTTTTATGGCGGATCTCGGCGCACAGACTCCTTTTTTCTACATTTTTAGAGAGAGAGAATTGATATATGATCTATTTGAAGCTGCTACAGGTATGCGAATGATGCATAATTACTTTCGCATCGGAGGAGTAGCTGCCGATCTACCTTATGGATGGATCGATAAATGTTTAGATTTCTGTGATTATTTTTTACGAGGAATTGTTGAATATCAACAACTTATTACACGGAATCCTATTTTTTTAGAACGAGTTGAAGGAGTAGGTTTTATTAGCGGAGAAGAAGCTGTAAATTGGGGCTTATCAGGACCAATGTTACGAGCTTCTGGAATACAATGGGATCTTCGTAAAATTGATCCTTATGAGTCTTACAATCAATTCGATTGGAAAGTCCAATGGCAAAAAGAAGGAGATTCGTTAGCTCGCTATTTAGTACGAATTGGTGAAATGAAGGAATCCATCAAAATTATTCAACAGGCTGTAGAGAAAATTCCTGGAGGCCCTTATGAGAATTTAGAAGCCCGACGCTTTAAGAAAGCAAAGAATTCGGAATGGAATGATTTTGAATATAGATTTCTTGGTAAAAAACCTTCCCCAAATTTTGAATTATCAAAGCAAGAGCTTTATGTAAGAGTAGAAGCTCCAAAAGGTGAATTAGGAATTTATCTGGTAGGAGATGACAGTCTTTTCCCCTGGAGATGGAAAATTCGTCCACCCGGTTTTATTAATTTACAAATTCTTCCTCAACTAGTTAAAAAAATGAAATTGGCTGATATCATGACGATATTAGGTAGTATAGATATCATTATGGGGGAAGTTGATCGTTGAAATGATAATAGATAGGGTAGAGGTAGAAACTATCAATTCTTTTTCGAAATCGGAATTATTAAAAGAAGTTTATGGACTGATATGGATTCTACCTATTTTGACCCTCCTACTGGGAATCACAATACAAGTACTTGTAATTGTGTGGTTAGAAAGAGAAATATCCGCATCGATACAACAACGTATTGGTCCTGAATATGCCGGCCCCCTAGGACTGCTTCAAGCTATAGCAGATGGAACTAAGCTGATTTTTAAAGAGGATATCCTCCCATCCCGAGGAGAGATTCCTTTATTTAGCATTGGACCCTCTATAGCAGTCATATCCGTTTTATTAAGTTTTTTAGTTATCCCTTTTGGATATCATTTTGTTTTAGCTGATCTTAGTATTGGTGTTTTTTTATGGATTGCCATTTCAAGTGTTGCTCCTATTGGTCTTCTTATGGCAGGATATAGCTCAAATAATAAATATTCTTTTTCAGGTGGTCTACGAGCAGCTGCTCAATCTATCAGTTATGAAATACCATTAACTTTTTGTGTGCTAGCAATATCTCTACGTGTGATTCGTTAAAAAAGGAGCTTTTCCTCTAAAATCCATTGAATACTTATCTTCCTTTTCTTATTCTGTATTCAGGTCGGTAAGTTAAACTAGATAGCTATATGAGTGAAACAAAACAGCTTATTAATTTGTAGTAAAAATAAAAAATCTCATTTCCTACGTACAAGAAAAAGTTGAAGTAAACATAAGCAGTGTAAACTCTTTACCCCAAGATTGAGATTGTTTGATTAGTCATCATATCTTGAAGCGGGCAAGAATAAAGGATTCACGATATGGAATTCCATTACTAGAATATTTTTTTTTAATTATTACTAGAACTTATAACCATATAAAAGAATCCATAAAAAGTTAGTGAGGGATTAGGAACACTAAAGTACATAAAGGATTAGTAATGAGAGAATCTAAATCATTAGACATTTTTCCTCATAAAAGGAATCATAATAAGGACTTGAAATTGGTGGAAATGATCAAGTAGTACTTTCTTCGGATTCCGATCCAGAGTATATTCCCATTCACTTGTTAAGGAAATAGCTATCAAGAACGAATTAACCCTTTATTTCTTTTTTCTTTTTAAGTATCCCCTTCCCCGGGAAAGAAGAATAGGACAAAAGATATGGAATGCAATACAAAAAAAGATCTTTATCTTTATTTATTCTTTCTTTTATCTATATTCATACAGAATTGAATTCCTCATGAACTAATATCCAATTCTTTTCATTTATTAATTGCTATAACGAGTGTTTTATTCCAATAATAAGTTATTACTGAACAAGAAAAAACTGTCATTTTATTATATAAAGGATAAGATCAATTCGGAAGCGCTTTTTTATTATTTTAGCAGACGGAATTGCTTTGGTCTAATTTAGGATTTTCCAATCAATTTTATCTTACTTAATTCTATCTACGCCCGGGGGATAAGATCGAAAAGAAAAAATCCTTTTTTCTGATCATAGAGGAGCCGTATGAAGCTAAGGTTTCATGTACGGTTTTGGAATAGCGGTGGGAACTGTGATGTTATCATCGACTATGATTATCTAACAGTTCAAGTACGGTTGATATAGTTGAAGCACAGTCAAAATATGGTTTTTTTGGATGGAATCTTTGGCGTCAGCCTATAGGTTTTCTAGTTTTTCTAATTTCTTCTTTGGCAGAATGTGAAAGATTACCTTTTGATTTACCAGAAGCAGAGGAAGAATTAGTAGCGGGTTATCAAACCGAATATTCCGGTATTAAATATGGTTTATTTTATCTTGCTTCTTACCTAAATTTATTAGTTTCCTCATTATTTGTAACTGTTCTCTACTTAGGCGGGTGGAATTTTTCTATTCCCTATATATCCTTTTTTGGATTTTTCCAAATGAATAAAATTGTGGGAATTTTGGAAATGATAATGGGTATCCTTATTACATTAACTAAAGCTTTTTTATTTCTCTTCATTTCTATCACAATAAGATGGACTTTACCCCGGATGAGAATGGATCAGTTATTAAATCTTGGATGGAAATTTCTTTTACCTATTTCTCTGGGCAATCTCTTATTAACAACTTCTTCCCAACTAGTTTCACTATAAATAAGATAATACAATAACAGTAAGAATATCTTCAACACAAAAGTTCTCTCAAACAAGAGAAAGAAACATACCTTTTTCATAGATATTTAGAATATGTTCCCTATGATAACTGGGTTCATTAGTTATGGTCAACAAACAATACGTGCCGCAAGATACATTGGTCAAGGTTTCATAATTACCTTATCCCACACAAATCGTTTACCTATAACGATTCACTACCCTTATGAAAAATCAATTACATCAGAGCGTTTCCGCGGGCGAATACACTTTGAATTTGATAAATGTATTGCATGTGAAGTATGTGTTCGTGTATGCCCAATAGATCTACCCCTTGTGGATTGGAGATTTGAAAAGGATATTAAAAAGAAACAATTGCTTAATTATAGTATTGATTTCGGAGTTTGTATATTTTGTGGTAACTGTGTTGAATATTGTCCGACAAACTGTTTATCAATGACTGAAGAATATGAACTTTCTACTTATGATCGTCATGAATTGAATTACAATCAAATTGCTTTGAGTCGGTTACCAGTCTCCATAATGGGAGATTACACAATTCAAACAATTAGGAATTCGCCTCAAAGTAAAATAGACGAAGAAAAATCTTGGAATTCAAGAACGATTACTGATTACTAGGTACTAGGATTTTTTTGTTAGAAAAATCCAATAGTTTTTTACTAACTATAAAGAAAAATGAATAACTACTGCTTATTACAAATTATTCATGATTTAAAATGAGAGTAGATTTTCGTGATGTGATTTCTAACTATACAATTTATATATAAATATCCTAATCCCTTTTTCTTTCCTTGAATCTTTTAGTTTTAGTCAGTTCATGAAAAATTTTATACTATTAATTTCTTCTTATGCATAATGGATTTACCTGGACCAATACATGAGATTCTTGTGCTATTTGGGGGATTTGTTCTTCTACTAGGGGGTCTAGGAGTAGTATTACTTACCAACCCCATTTATTCTGCCTTTTCGCTGGGATTAGTTCTTGTTTGTATATCCTTATTCTATTTTTTATTGAATTCCTACTTTGTAGCTGTCGCACAACTTCTTATTTATGTGGGAGCCATAAATGTCTTGATCATATTTGCTGTAATGTTTGTAAATGGCTCAGAGTGGTCTAAAGATAAGAATTATTGGACTATTGGAGATGGGTTTACTTCACTCGTTTCTATAACTATTCCTTTTTCACTAATGACTACTATCCCAGATACGTCATGGTATGGAATTCTTTGGACTACAAGATCAAACCAAATAGTAGAACAGGGTCTCATAAATAACGTTCAACAAATTGGGATTCATTTAGCAACCGATTTTTATCTTCCGTTTGAACTCATTTCCCTAATTCTTCTAGTTTCTTTAATAGGTGCAATTACTATGGCTAGACAATAATAAATTCTAAGAATTTCAAATCTAAAAAAATAACTAAAGAATAAAACAATTTTGATTTAGTAAAATCCATCTACTGTCAACACAACAAATACTTTCTTTTCTCTTTTGTTGCGTAATTGTTCTATTCTAATTAATTGAATCGGTTCAATTCTTGTCCTCATATTGAAATGAATCGAGATTGATAAGGAGTTAGTTAATGATGTTTGAGCATGTACTTTTTTTGAGTGTCTATTTATTTTCGATTGGTATCTATGGATTGATTACAAGCCGAAACATGGTTAGAGCTCTAATATGTCTTGAACTTATACTGAATTCAATTAATCTAAATCTCGTAACATTTTCTGCTCTATTTGATAGTCGCCAATTAAAAGGAGACATTTTCGCAATTTTTGTTATAGCCCTTGCGGCGGCTGAAGCAGCTATTGGACTATCCATTCTTTCTTCCATCCATCGTAACAGGAAATCAACTCGTATCAATCAATCGAATTTTTTGAATAATTAGACATAGAATTCTCTAAACAAAGGCACATATATAATAATATGGAACATTAAGATTAATAAAATTCGAGTCTTCTTTTCTTATTTTTATTTGAGAATACCCATTTTTGAAGTAAGTTATTTCAGAGTATTCTTTTTTACTTATTGAATTTTGCATTTTTGCAATTCATTGATATTGCAATATTCAAATTGCAATAATTTATATTGCAAAGATAATAGCCAATTTATTGGCTAATTCGAATTAGTATGTAGAATTCGTATAATTATGACTGTTGAAGCCTTAAATTCAAGTCTCTTGGCTCTTTTCACGCTTTCTCACAAACAGATTAAGAAATATATTGCATTATTTATTAAAGTTTGGATAAACCATTGCTTCGTCTGGTGTTTACAATACATAGAACTTATATAGTACTAATTTCATTTTACCAGATCGAAAATTGTTATGTTGAAAAGGAAAATTTCTAGATCCAATGTCACATTCTGTAAAAATTTATGATACATGTATAGGATGCACTCAATGTGTACGAGCTTGTCCAACAGATGTATTAGAAATGATACCTTGGGATGGATGTAAAGCCAAGCAAATTGCTTCTGCGCCGAGAACCGAAGATTGTGTGGGTTGTAAGAGATGCGAATCCGCCTGTCCAACAGATTTTTTAAGTGTCCGCGTTTATTTAGGGCCTGAAACAACCCGCAGCATGGCTCTATCTTATTGATACGTTACAAAAAACTCCACTTGAATCGTCTGATTCCTCTTTACCGAAGAAGCCTGTGCTCAAAATAATCGAGCATGGGCTTTTCTGGTCAAAACGTATCTTGTCTTTATTACTTTATCATGAGTTATTTTCCTTGGTTAACAATACTTGTTGTTTTTCCGATATTTGCAGGTTCATTAATTTTCTTTTTACCCCATAAAGGAAACAAAATCGTTAGGTGGTATACTATATCTATTTGTTTATTAGAATTCCTTCTAATGACTTATGCATTCTGTTATCATTTCCAATTAGAGGATCCCTTAATCCAATTAAGGGAGGATTCTAAATGGATAGATGTTTTTGATTTCCACTGGAGATTGGGAATCGATGGACTTTCATTAGGATCTATTTTATTGACAGGATTTATCACTACTTTAGCTACTTTAGCGGCTTGGCCAATTACCCGGAATTCGCGATTATTCTATTTCCTGATGCTAGCAATGTATAGCGGTCAAATAGGATTATTTTCTTCACGAGACCTTTTACTTTTTTTTATCATGTGGGAGTTAGAATTAATTCCTGTTTACTTACTTTTAGCCATGTGGGGGGGAAGAAGGCGTCTATATTCAGCTACCAAGTTTATTTTGTATACTGCAGGTGGTTCCATTTTTTTCTTAATCGGAGTTCTGGGTATGGGCTTATATGGTTCCAACGAACCAAGCTTAGACTTGGAACGATTGATTAATCAATCATACCCTGCAACACTGGAAATACTACTTTATTTTGGCTTCCTTATTGCTTATGCTGTCAAATTGCCGATTATACCTCTACATACGTGGTTACCAGATACCCACGGGGAAGCACATTACAGTACATGTATGCTTTTAGCGGGAATCCTATTAAAGATGGGAGCATACGGATTGATTCGGATCAATATGGAATTGTTACCTCATGCTCATTATCTATTTTCCCCCTGGTTGGTAATAATAGGAGCGGTGCAAATAATCTATGCAGCTTCAACTTCTCTTGGTCAACGAAATTTCAAAAAAAGAATAGCCTACTCCTCCGTATCTCACATGGGTTTCATAATTATAGGAATTGGTTCCATAACCAACATTGGACTAAATGGAGCTATTTTACAAATATTATCCCATGGATTTATCGGTGCTACACTATTTTTCTTGGCAGGAACGGCTTGTGATAGAATGCGTCTTGTTTATCTCGAAGAACTGGGAGGGATATCTATACCAATGCCAAAAATGTTTACTATGTTTAGTAGCTTTTCAATGGCTTCTCTTGCCTTACCAGGAATGAGCGGTTTTGTTGCAGAATTAGTAGTATTTTTTGGACTAATTACTAGTCCAAAATTTATGTTAATGCCAAAAATGCTAATTACTTTTGTAATGGCAATTGGAATGATATTAACTCCTATTTATTTATTATCTATGTTACGCCAGATGTTCTATGGATACAAGTTATTTCATGTTCCAAACGCAAATTTTGTGGATTCTGGACCACGAGAACTCTTTCTTTTAATCTGTATCTTTTTACCAGTAATAGGAATTGGTATTTATCCAGATTTTGTTCTCTCGCTATCCGTTGACAGGGTAGAGGCTCTCTTATCCAATTATTATCCTAAATAGGATTTTCTTTTTTTAACTAGTCCGCTCTATATTTCATGAAAAACCAAAAAATTCTGAAAAAAGTAAAAAAGTCTAATTAGATCTATTTCGAATTTTTGGGAACCCCTTTGAACGTCTTTTCAAAGGGGTTCTCCAATCAAACAAAAATGGGAAAAAACCTTCATTTTATGAATGTTTTATGTTATGTAATCATTTAGATGGTAATGTAAATGAACCATAACTATGTAAACCTATTCCTAAAAGATTGATACCAAAATAGCAGATCCAAATTATAAGAAATCCTATCGAAGCTACAAATGCAGAATTCGTACCCTTCCAATTTGGATTTGTTCTACTATGTAAATAAATTGCAAATATGGTCCAGGTAATAAATGCCCAAGTTTCCTTAGGATCCCAATTCCAATAGGATCCCCACGCCTCATTAGCCCATACTGCTCCACAAAGAATACCTATGGTTAAAAGGGTAAACCCTAAACTAATAACACGATAACTCCAAGAATCCAAACGCTCAGTTAATTGATATTTGTAATAATTTGGAAATGAAGGAAAAGAGGTGTTTTTTAAGGCACTTCTTTTTGCATAGAAATATTCAATCTCACTAAATAAAAATGTTTTAAGTAATTTTTTTTTTTTCTTTTTAGAAAAGAAATCGAAATTCTTTCGAAATCTAATGATTAGAAGAGCGGCGGATAATAAGGATCCGCACAAAAGAGTTGCATAGCTTAGTAACATCATACTGACATGCATCATTAACCACTGAGATTGGAGAGCAGGTACTAGTATTGTAGATTGATGCATTTCAGTTAAAAGACCTGACGTGGCAAAGCCTTGCGTTAAAATAGTACTTGGCGTAGTTATTGCGCTTAAATCATTTTTAGAGTTCTGTATCTTAGGAATAGTATGAAGAATATACAGAGCCCATGAAAGGAAGATCAATGACTCATATAAATTACTTAATGGAAAATGTCCCGAAGAAACCCAACGAGAAACTAAGAATCCTGTTATAGATAAAAAAGTAGCTATCATTCCTTTTTCTGACGAATCACGTAATCCCCTAAGTTCACGAACTAATAAGGTTATCAAATGAATCGTAATCACAATTGAAATAGTTGAGAAAGAGATATGAGTTAGTATATGTTCTAAAGTTGCAAATAGCATAAGGAGAAGGTCCCATTACAAAATTGGAAATTTCGAATTGAATCCATTTTCTAATCTATTGTATTCTTTTTCGAGAATGCCGCCACTCGGACTCGAACCGAGATGCTTGAGCACTGCTTCCTAAGAGCAGCGTGTCTACCAATTTCACCATGGCGGCTAACTTGAAGTAATAGTTAACTTAAAAGAATAATAGTTATTTTCTCACGAATCGTCGAGATTGGGAGAATCCATAGAATTTAGGAAAATTAGAATTTCATCATTAAATACAAAGAGTTTTGTATTTTGAAACAAAGCCTTTACGCTCTTATTAATACGATTTACCAGTCCTAAACCAATTTATTTGTGAATTTTGGATTTTGGATAAGATAGGTAGAAATTCAAAATCCTATTGCAAGAATACTCTACTTTTGATAATGGAATCCTCATAAAAATATAGGAGGATTCTATTATCAAAAGTTCTTTGATAGGAAAAAAGAATACTGAGGACACAATATACCAAAACTTTTGTTCTATATAACAGAATAACAGAAGGATTAGTTCTAAGAATATTGTACCCAGGAATTCGACACATAAAAGTACATTCATTAATGAATCCAAATTATTTATTCATATTAAATAATTGGAATTTCTTTAAGATCGGTCAATTCAGATTATTCCAAAACCTGATTATTTGTTTGTTACCCAGAAAAACCTTTTGGTTTTGGATGCTCGTTGCCGCTCAAAAATGATCTTGATTTTGCTAAGGAATAAGATTGTACTATGGAAAAATAAGTTTTTTTCTTCCAAATATTTTTACGAATACGCTTTTTTGACATCGAAGTACGTTTTTTTGGAACTGCCATTCAAAAGGGGAATTTGTTTTTTCTAGTTGTATGTGAAAGACATCTATTGCTGCAAATCAATCCTTCTTTCTGTTTTTTCTTAGTATTTATACTTAGATACTGAAAGATAATGAAATTTGAAATTATTTTTTACTTCATTTTGTCTAATATGGATAAGACAAGAGTTTTTCGCGTATTTTTCTTATATATTTTAGACTTTGTTTTAATAATATACAATATATACAAAGATATATTATATACAAAGGGTTTTCTATTTAAATCAATTTATATATCAAATATACTTTATATATCAAATATACTCCATATATAAATCTAAGGTATGGGGGATAAGCCCTCATATAATATGGGGAGATAAAACGAAGGTAAAATTCAAATAGTTAATTAAGTTGAGAAGATATTTAAGAATTGAATTCAAGTCAAAATAAAAAAATTATTAGTCTCTTAAACAAGACATTCTAAAACTTAGATAATTCTAGTCATTAGGATTTCCATTTTATATGAAGTAAAGAATATTCAAGAATTTCCGATAAATATAAAATTCAAATATAGTTGAAATTCAATCAATCAGTTACGAAATAAGAGAGCTATTTCATTTTAACAGAAAGAAATAAAAAAAAGAATAGAAAGTAAACTGATTCAATCTTTTTTTGTATTTTAATAAATATCTTTTTTTATCTAATAACTAAATAACGAAATTCTTTGATTAACTTTTTGAATTTAAGCAACTAAACCCATTCTGAATTTTTGAATATTTCACTGAGACAAATTTTGAAAAAATCAGAATTCCAGTATTTTTTCTTATTCTTAATTTTTTTTTTTTAATTCCTTCAGAAAGAAATAAGAATAGGTTTGGTGAATCGGAAACAATTTTATAGAAAAAAGAACTATAAATTTCAACTAAAAATTGCTATTTCTTTTCTTATGGAACATACATATCAATATGCCTGGGTAATCCCTCTTCTCCCACTTCCAGTTATTATGTCAATGGGGTTTGGGCTTTTTCTTATTCCGACAGCAACAAAAAATCTTCGTCGCATATGGGCTTTTCCTAGTGTTTTACTCTTAAGTATAGCTCTGGTATTCTCAGTTCACCTGTCTATTCAACAAATAAAAGGGAGTTCTATCTATCAATATCTATGGTCTTGGACCATCAATAATGATTTTTCCTTAGAATTTGGATACTTGATTGACCCCCTTACTTCTATTATGTTAATACTAATTACTACTGTAGGAATCTTGGTTCTTATTTATAGTGACGATTATATGTCTCACGATGAAGGATATTTGAGATTTTTCATTTATATAAGTTTTTTTACTACTTCCATGTTGGGGTTGGTTACTAGTTCCAATTTGATACAAATTTATTTTTTTTGGGAACTTGTGGGAATGTGTTCCTATTTATTGATAGGCTTTTGGTTTACACGACCAATTGCAGCGAGTGCTTGTCAAAAAGCTTTTGTAACTAATCGTGTAGGGGATTTTGGTTTGTTATTAGGAATTTTAGGTTTTTTTTGGATAACAGGTAGTTTAGAGTTTCGAGATTTGTTCAAAATAGCTAATAACTGGATTCCTAATAATGGGATTAATTCATTACTTACTACTTTGTGTGCTTTTTTATTATTTCTTGGTGCAGTTGCAAAATCTGCACAATTCCCTCTTCACGTATGGTTACCCGATGCTATGGAAGGACCCACTCCCATTTCGGCTCTTATACACGCAGCAACTATGGTTGCTGCGGGGATTTTTCTTATAGCTCGACTTCTTCCTCTTTTCATATCCCTACCTTGGATAATGAGTTTCATTTCCTTAGTAGGTACAATAACACTTTTCTTAGGAGCGACTTTAGCTCTTGCTCAGAGAGATATTAAAAGAAGCTTAGCCTATTCTACAATGTCTCAATTGGGTTATATGATGTTAGCTCTAGGTATAGGTTCTTATCAAGCAGCTTTATTCCATTTGATCACTCATGCTTATTCGAAAGCTTTATTGTTCTTGGGATCCGGATCCGTTATTCATTCAATGGAACCTCTTGTTGGATATTCACCAGATAAAAGTCAGAATATGGTTCTTATGGGTGGTTTAAAAAAATATGTTCCTATTACAAGAACGACTTTTTTATTGGGTACACTTTCTCTTTGTGGTATTCCACCTCTTGCTTGCTTCTGGTCCAAAGATGAAATCCTTAGTAATACTTGGTTGTATTCACCTTTTTTTGGAATAATAGCTTCTTTTACTGCAGGATTAACTGCATTTTATATGTTTCGAATATATTTACTTACTTTTGATGGGCATTTGCGTGTTCATTTTCAAAATTACAGTAGTACTAAAGAAGGTTCGTTGTATTCAATATCCTTATGGGGAAAAAGCATACCCAAAGGAGTCAATAGAGATTTTGTTTTGTCAACAACGAAGAGTGGAGTTTCTTTTTTTTCACAAAATATACCCAAAATTTCTGGTAATACAAGAAATAGGATAGGATTCTTTAGTACTTCCTTTGGAGCTAAAAATACTTTTGTCTATCCTCGCGAAACTGGAAATACTATGCTATTTCCTCTTCTTATATTACTGCTTTTTACTTTGTTCATTGGATCCATAGGAATCCCTTTTGATAATGGAGTAATGGATAATGGAACATCGGAGTTAACCATATTATCAAAGTGGTTAACCCCTTCAATAAGCTTTTTCGAGGAAAGTTCTAATTCTTCCATAAATTCATATGAATTTCTCACTAATGCAATTTCTTCTGTAAGTTTAGCTATTTTTGGTCTATTCATAGCATATATATGCTATGGATCCGCTTATTCTTTTTTTCAGAATTTGAATTTTAAAAATTCCCTTGTAAAAGGGAATCCCAAAAAGAACTTTTTGGATCAAGTAAAAAAAAAGGTATACAGCTGGTCATATAATCGCGGTTATATAGATTTTTTCTATACTAGGCTCTTTATCCTGGGTATAAGAAGATTTGCCGAACTAACGCATTTTTTTGATAAAGGTGTTATTGATGGAATTATCAATGGAGTGGGTCTTGCTGGTTTTTGTATAGGAGAAGAAATTAAATATGTGGGGGGAGGGCGAATATCGTCTTATCTATTCTTTTTATTATGTTATGTATCCTTATTCTTATTCTTTTTTCTTCCTTAATTCATTATTCCATGAATTCCTCAAAACGAGGCTCATCAAAATGCAAAATCTAAGACTACTATAAGACTACTAATAAAATAAGAAAAAAATTCGAACGATTAAATTACTTCTCCCGAATATCCAACTGACTTATTAATTTCTTATAACGTACTCTATTTTTCTTTGCCAAATAAGCCAGCAAACGTTGACGTTTTCCCAAAAGTCTTCGTAGACCTCTTTCCGATGAAAAATCTTTTTTGTGTAATTCCAAATGTGAAGCAAGTCTCCGTATCTTATTGGTGAAACTGAATACTTGAAATTCAACAGAACCCCTGTTTTCTTGTTTTTCTTCTTTAACCATAAATCAAAAAATTTTTCTACCTCCTTTCTTTTTCATGTATTTTTCTGATCAGGAAAAATAAAAAATTATGTCAGTTATTTTGAAGTTATTCGAATCTCGTACACACAAAAATTTGCAATTATTCATCTACTGCTGGAATCTATAATTTGGATTTATTTTATCGATCCAAATTGGATTTGGATAGAAGGGTACATTCTTTTATTTTAGATAGAAGATTTCTTCTATCTAAAATAAAAGAATTTTGCTGATTTATTTATTGCTATATCCAATTTATAGAATTGATACACCATTTAATTGATATCATTTAGCAAAATGAAACACAGCATATGCATCCATCTTTCGGCTCGAGAATTTCACGGGGGAGAGATATAGTATAAGAAATAGGCTATTAAGTAACTCTAAATGAATTGTGGATACATCTGTATCCTTAACATACTGAAACGACTGCCATTATTCGTATCAAAGCAATAGCGATTCATAAAAGCTAAATCTTGTAATCAATGGTGGGCCAATAATGAATTTTTTTGCATATGTATTAAGACGCTTGGTCTGATTTCGAAATTGTCCAGAGTTTTTTATGTTGTTTTCATTGCAAAATGATGGATCTCCTTCCGTAACTTTCCAATTACGAGTACGAGAATTGAAAGACATGAAAATTCTCAATTCTCTACAGCGTCTAGGAGATAGATAGAATATTTTCAGGAACAAGAAAATCAGAAGAATCTTTTTCTCTATTCACTACCATTCCGCGTCTTCGACTTCTATTAGTTTCTTTTC